CGCTATAAATATTCCAAAAAACGTTATACTAACTGAAAAAGTTGCATTTGGCAAAAATTCATACCAATCAAAAAAATGATTTGAATTTTGATGTAAAAGATTTATAGACGGAGTTAACAATTTTGCTAAGATATCCAAATTGTTTCCTTCTTGATTAAAGGGAATTCCTATGGCTCCAACAAACAAAGGAAATAAGACTAATATAAGCATAGAGAATAGCATAGTATTGTCCGATTCATGGGGATAAAAAAAAGTCTTTGTAGGACCAAAAGGAAAAATAGTAAGAAAAGGCATTTTTGTTACATGAGTATCCATTCGGTATGTTTTCTTCGAAAAAAAAGAAGTCCTTTCCCTTTCATTATTATTTTTTTTTAATAAAGCAACTAAAGGAAAACTTTTTTTAATTGATTTTGGCTCTTCTTTACCCCATAGAGATATTGAATAGAAGGAATTTCCTTTTTTGCCACTGTAATTTTGAAAACGAACGTTTAAATGTCCTTCAAAAGTAAGTAAATAAATCCGAAACATATAAAATGCAGTTAATCCGGCTGTGAAAGAAGCAATTATTGCGAAAATCGGTGAATATAACCAACTATCATTAAGAATTTCATCTTTGGACCAAAAACAAGCAAGAGGTGGAATACCACAAAGAGAAAGTGTACCTAATAAAAAAGCAGTTTTTGTAATTGGCACGTGCTTTCTTAACCCGCCCATAAGAGCCATATTCTGGCTTTTATCTGGAGCGTATCCAACAAGAGCTTCCATTGAATGAATAATTGATCCGGATCCTAAAAACAACAAGGCTTTCGAATAAGCATGGGTAATCAAATGAAATAAAGCGGCTCGATAAGACCCCATACCTAGAGCTAACATCATATAACCCAATTGAGACATTGTAGAATAGGCTAAACCTTTCTTAATATCTTTTTGAGCAAGAGCTAAAGTGGCTCCTAATAATACTGTTATTATACCTATAAAAGATATTAGATTCATTATGTATGGTATCGCTATGAAAAGTGGAAGAAGACGAGCTACAAGAAAAATTCCCGCTGCTACCATAGTAGCGGCGTGGATAAGAGCCGAAATAGGAGTAGGACCCTCCATGGCATCAGGTAACCATACATGAAGGGGAAATTGTGCGGATTTAGCAACTGCGCCGCCAAATAATAGAAAGGCACACAAAGTAACAAATAAAAAGTTAACCTCCTTATTATAAATCAAGTTATTGAATATTTCGAACAAATCCCGAAATTCGAAACTACCCGTTGTCCAATAAAGACCTAAGATTCCTAATAATAAACCAAAATCCCCTACACGATTAGTTACAAAGGCTTTTTGACAAGCACTTGCCGCACTAGGTCGTGTGAACCAAAACCCTATTAATAGATAAGAACACATCCCAACCAATTCCCAAAAAATATAAATTTGTATCAAATTCGAACTTGTAACTAATCCCAACATTGAAGTATTGAAAAAACTCATATAGGCAAAAAATCTCAAATATCCTTGATCATGAGACATATAATTGTCGCTATAAAAAAGAACCAGAATTCCAACTGTGGTGATTAATATTGACATAATAGAAGTAAGCGGATCAATAAAGTGTCCGAACTCGAAAGAAAAATCATTATTGATGGTCAAAGACCATATGTATTGATAGATAGAACTCCTATTTATTTGCTGAATAGATACATCGACCGAAAAAATCATAACTATACTTAACAAAAAAATACTAGGAAAAGCCCAAATACGGCGAAGATTTTTTGTTGCCGTTGGAAAAAGTAAAAGTCCCACTCCTATTAACATAGGAACTGGAAGCGGAACGAAAGGTATGATCCAAGAATATTGATATGTATGTTCCATAAAAATAATAATTTTTTTATTCTTAATTAATTGTTTCTGATTCACCGGTTCTTATCTCTTTTAAAAGAGATTACTAAAGTATTAAAAAAGCAACTGAAACTAAAATGGGATTTTCTATTCGTAGTTAGTTTGAACCTTTCTCAACTACTTCAAAAATTTTCAAAGTTAAAAATAACGAATTATTTTATACATTTTATACTAAGTTTATACTAAGTAAGATTTTTAGGAAAACGTAGCAGCAAATTCCAATTTCCATTATTATTCCCTATTCCAAAAATTTATGGACATATATCAAGACTAAAAAATTGGACAAAAAAAAGAAGTACTTTATTTTGATATCAATCATCGGATGTCCCATAACTTTGCCTAATAAAAAAAGAACTAGGTATTTTTGTTTGTTTATTCAGAATAATTAACGGGTTTAATTCGGGACTGATTGATTACGTTCTATTCTAATAAATGGCATTTAATAACCAATTACTAGAAAAGAAAAAAGAAAAAGATTCAAGTTTTTTATTAGGTAGGTAAGGGTTCTTAAGCTTGTTCGATATGTATTTTTTATGTACAAATGTAACATCCCAAAAAGAGACAGAGATAGAAAGGTATCACAAATAACTCCGAAATACAAATTATTTTGCCTCAGATATTGTATGGAATAGGAATTGAAAAAAAAAAAAAAAAAAGATTTGTTTTAAACAATAGATGTCTTTCACATCCAATTTTTGCAATGAATAACTTTTTATTTTTTGAATGGCAGTTCCAAAAAAACGTAGTTCTATATTAAAAAAACGTATTCGTAAAAATATTTGGAAAAAAGGGGGGTATTGGGCGGCGCTGAAAGCTTTTTCGTTAGCGAAATCCCTTTCGACCGGGAATTCAAAAAGTTTTTTGTACGACAAATAATTAATAAAACGTTGGAATAATTGGAATCTGCATCCACCCGACTCCAAAAACGAGCCAATTTAGTTTCGAATTTCGATTCAACTTTTTAATATAGAATAGAAAAATAGAAGTAAAAAAAATAGAAATAGAAAAAGTAAGTAATAAATAATGATTTCAATTCCCTACTGTTTTGAACCAATAGATTTGGCTACTGAATTGGTACTTTTTTTTTTTATTTGAAAAAAAAAAAAAAAAAAGAATAAAAAATTGAGAGTTTTACCTTTATTTGTATTTGAATACGCTTTTCATTCCCGGGATGGGGATTCTTAATTTCCCCATCACCCACCCACTTATAAATAAGACAATAATAAAGGTTTTGTTTTGTCTTTTCTTTTTTTTTTTCTTTTATATTTCTCCTTTTCTATTTCAATTTATGCTATTCTATAGCATAAATTGAAATCTTTAGACAAAAGCAATGAGTTGTTGAAACTAATTTTTAGTTATACTTTTTTTTAACTTTCTGAATCATCACTCCAAGTGAGAATGAGAAAAGCGTCTTTCGCCATTTCGGCGTATTTCTAATTTCTATACGAATAGTATGCAATTTATAAGTAATAAAAAAATCCTATGTTTGAAAGGGAGGATCAATCTAAAAATATCGATTTTTAGAATTCGGATTTAGAAATAAATTTTTGAAGTAGGACAATAGAAATCGAAATTCTTTTATATAATATGTCTAGCTCAATACCTAATTGGTTTGATAAACCCTAAGACAAATTCATACTGAAAAAAACCTAACGATTATCACAAGACAAAAGTTATGCAAATTAAATAAAATTTTTTGAATTATTGGATATTATGCTTAAATTGTGATCGTGATCCATAAAAAAGAAAAAGAATACGTTATTGTTAAGTTAAATAAAACTGAAACCTTAAATAACTAAATAAAACGATAAAAAAGAGACTGTTTCAATAGAGATTGAAACAGGTTTTTATTCATCAATTGAATGCTTCCTAAAAATAAAAAGTATTTCATTGAAACTTTCTCTTTCAATCTCGACGATTAAATAAAAATAAGTTATTATTATTTCTAGCAAGCCGCTATGGTGAAATCGGTAGACACGCTGCTCTTAGGAAGCAGTGCTAGAGCATCTCGGTTCGAATCCGAGTGGCGGCATAACATCTTCTAAAAGATATAGAAAAGCCCTATAATGAATTGAATTTCCGATTTCCATTCCGTATACTCGAGAGACTTTCACTTTTTACTTTTAATTTCATTTTTTATTTATGATATTTTCAACTTTAGAACATATATTAACTCATATATCATTTTCGGTCATTTTAATTGGAATTACAATTCATTTAATAACCTTATTAGTCGATGAAATCGTAGGACTATATGATTCATCAGAAAAGGGGATGATAGCTACCCTTTTCTGTCTAACAGGATTATTAGTAATTCGTTGGATTTATTCGGGGCATTTCCCATTAAGTGATTTATATGAATCATTAATCTTTCTGTCATGGAGTTTCTCCATTATTCATAGGATTTTAAAACATAAAAATCATTTAAGCGCAATAACCGCGCCAAGTGCTATTTTTACCCAAGGCTTTGCAACTTCGTGTTTGTTAACCAAAATGCATCAATCCGGAATATTAGTGCCCGCTCTACAAGTTCAGTGGTTAATGATGCACGTAAGTATGATGGTATTCGGCTATGCAGCTCTTTTATGCGGATCATTATTATCCACAGCTCTTCTAGTCATTACATTTCGAAAAGTGATAAGGATTTTTGGTAAAAGCAATAAATTATTAAATGGAACTGTAACTGAGTCATTTTCCTTCGGTGAAATACAATACATGAATGCAAAAACCAATGTTTTACTAAATACTTATTTTTTTTCTGCTAGAAATTATTACAGGTATCAATTGATTCAACAATTGGATCATTGGAGTTATCATATTATTAGTCTAGGATTTATCTGTTTAACCATAGGTATTCTTTCAGGCGCAGTATGGGCTAATGAGGCATGGGGATCATATTGGAATTGGGATCCAAAGGAAACTTGGGCATTTATTACTTGGACTATATTCGGGATTTATTTCCATACTCGAACAAATAAAAAATCGGAAGGTTTTAATTCCGCAATTGTGGCTTCTATGGGCTTTGTTATAATTTGGATATGTTATTTCGGGGTCAATCTATTAGGAATAGGGTTACATAGTTATGGTTCATTTAATTAACAATTCACATCTAATTGAATTGGAAATTGAAGAAAAGAAAGGGCCTGATGAAGACAAACATAGGACAGCGCATATATATAAACGAAACTGAGTGGAAACCGCCGAGAACCTTTTGAATCAAGTAGTGGAGTGATTCAAAAGGTTCTCACAAACGCCAAAGGGGTTTGGTTACAATTCAAATTTATTTTTTCTTTTTTTATTCATGAAAATTCTCTATAAAAAAATTAGATAGAATAGCTTCGACCTTGTCCACTGATAGTGACAGAACGAAATCCGGATAAATACCAATACCAAGTACGGGTAGAAGAATAGAGATCAAAACAAATAATTCCCGTGGTCCAGAATCAAAAAAATAAGAGTTTACGCCATTAAATAGCTTGTACCCATAAAACATTTGCCGTAACATAGATAATGGATAAATAGGAGTTAATATCATTCCAATTGCCATTACAAAAGTAATCAGTATTTTTGCTATTAAAAGATATTTTTGGCTAGTAATTATTCCAAAAAATACTATCAATTCCGCAACAAAACCACTCATGCCCGGTAATGCAAGGGAAGCCATTGATAAGATACTAAATAGCGTGAATATCTTTGGAATTGGTATAGCCAGCCCGCCCATTTCGTCGAGATAACCATGGCGTATTCTATCATAACTCGTTCCTGCTAAGAAAAAAAGTGCAGCGCTAATAAACCCATGAGAAATTATTTGTAAAATGGCTCCGCTGAGTCCTGTATCAGTTATCGAGCCAATTCCTATAATTATGAAACCCATATGAGATACAGAGGAATAGGCGATTCTTTTTTTTAAATTGCGTTGGCCAGGAGATGTTAAAGCTGCATAAATTATTTGCATTGTACCTACTATAATTAACCAGGGAGAAAATAGAGAATGAGCATGCGGTAATAGTTCCATATTGATCCGAACCAAGCCATATGCTCCCATTTTTAATAAGATTCCGGCCAGAAGCATACAAGTACTGTAATGGGCCTCCCCATGGGTGTCTGGTAACCATGTATGTAAGGGTATAATCGGTGATTTGACAGCAAAAGCAATAAGAAATCCAATATAGAATAGTATTTCCAGTGCCACGGGATACGATCGATTAGCTAATATTTCCAAATTTAATGTTGGTTCATTGGAACCATATAAACCGATACCCAAAACTCCTATTAATAGAAAAACGGAACCCCCTGCAGTGTACAAAATAAACTTTGTAGCTGAATAAAGACGTTTCTTTCCACCCCATGCTGATAGAAGTAGATAAACAGGAATTAATTCGAATTCCCACATGATGAAAAAAAGTAAAAGGTCACGAGAAGCAAATGATCCTATTTGACCGCTATACATTGCTAACATCAGGAAATAGAATAATCGGGAATTCCGAGTAACTGGCCAAGCGGCTAACGTAGCTAAAGTGGTGATAAATCCCGTCAATAAAATGGGTCCTAGGGAAAGTCCATCTATTCCCAATCTCCAGTAAAAACCAAAAAAATTGATCCATTTATAATCCTCTGCGAGTTGTATTAATGGATCGTCCAATTCGAAATGATAACAGAAGGCATAGGTCGTTAGAAGGAGTTCTAGCACGCATATATATATAGTATACCCCCTAGTCACCTTATTTCCTCTATGAGGGAGAAAGAAAATGAAAAAACCCGTGGCTATCGGAAAAACTACAATTATTGTTAACCAAGGAAAAAAGTTCGTGGTAAAGGCAAGATACACTCGAACCAGACAAAACCGTTCTCGAAAAATAGAATATATATTCTTAATTTTTTTTTTCGAGTACGGGTTTTTGTCGGTAATCAGTAAGTAAAAAAAATGTATTCAAAATAGATTCAAGTGGGGTTTTGGGAAACGTATCAATATCAATAAGCTAGACCCATGCTTCGAGTTGTTTCATGCCATAAATAAACTCGAACACTCAAGAAATCCGTTGGACAGGCGGATTCACATCTCTTACAACCAACACAATCCTCCGTTCTTGGAGCAGAAGCAATTTGTTTAGCTTTACATCCGTCCCAAGGTATCATTTCTAATACATCCGTGGGACATGCTCGGACACATTGAGTACACCCTATACATGTATCATAAATCTTTACTGAATGTGACATTGAATCTATCAATTTCTGAATTCATAAATTTTCGATCTAGTAATTTTGGAAATGAATCATATATTGAAACACCGGATCAATCAACGATTTACCAGAATTTTGGAATCAATCCATTTCTGGATCAACTGATAAGAGGGAACAAAGATACTTTGATTTTTTACGTTTTCGCCAATATGATCGAGGTTAGGACGTATTATAGATGCTAATTCGAATTTATGAATATTCTGATTTTGAAATACTATTTTATTTATTCAACAAAGTCGATTGATTGATACGAATCGATTTTCTGTTACGATAAATTGACGAAACAATAGCTGATCCGATAGCTGCTTCAGCGGCTGCAATAGCTATAACAAAAATTGAGAAAATATCTCCTTTTAATTGCCTACTATCAAAAAAATCGGAAAATGTTACAAAATTTATATTAACCGCATTTAGTATAAGTTCAAGACACATCAGGGCCCGGACAATATTTCGGCTCGTGATCAATCCATAGATACCAATAGAAAATAAATAAGCACTCAAAATAAGTACATGCTCGAGCATCATTGACCAACTCCGTACCAATTTCGATTCATTTCAATATGAACAATAAGTCAAGTGATTTGATTGCTTATAATCTAACAAGTATAGAACAAACGAATATATTGCTAATAGATCGAATCAATAAACTTCTATTTGATTTATACATGAAACAGTATTCAAATAGATGTGATAACACAGAAAAGTTGAATTTGGATTGCTGTTGCTAGTTATAAAGATTTTTTACTGACGAGCTACGGCAATTGCACCTATCAAAGCAACTAAAAGAATTATCGAAATGAGTTCAAATGGAAGAAAAAAGTCGGTTGATAAATGAATTCCAATTTGTTGACTATTACTTATCAAATCTTGCTCTATAATCTGGTTGGATCGTGTAGTCCAAATAATCCCGTACCACGACGTATCTAGAATAGTAGTGAGTAAGGACAAAAAAATACTTGTACAAACCAGAGAAGTAACTCCATCCCCAATAGTCCAAAGATTCAAATGAAAATCGTTGGAATAGTCTGAACCATTCATGAACATTACAGCAAATATGATTAAAACATTTACAGCTCCTACATAAATAAGGAGCTGTGCAGCAGCTACAAAAGGCGAATTTGATAGAATATAGAATAAGGATATACAAATAAGAACGAATCCCAATGAAAAGGCAGAATAAATCGGGTTGGTAAGTAATACCACTCCCAGACCTCCTAATATAAGACCCGATCCTAGAAAAACTAAAAGAAAATCATGTATTGGTCCAGCCAAATCCATTATATTAAAATAAGAGATAAATAAATCGAAATGTTTTTTCATGACCTTATTGAACCGACCAGGCAATTTTTTTTTTATGAGGCATTCCCGATTGAATTCAATTCAAATCTAATAGGTGTGAATTGATGTGGGTACAGTTATTGGATCAATTTCGTTCTTTTCTTTATTGGAAATGGCAGTTGGAAATTGAAAGTCTATATTTCGAAAAAATTGTGGATATAGTAACAGACTTTCAATACAAATTAATTTGTACTTCTCATAATCCAATCTATAGTTGGGATTTGTACCAAACAAAGAGAAAGACCTTATTCCTTTATACCAACACGGAACCCTAGTAATTTCCAATAATAAAGAGATTTACCCGTTTTTTCTTTGAGACGAATTCAAAACCGTTCGAATTGTAAAATCGTCAATTACTGACATTGGTAAACGACCTAAAGCAATTTGATTGTAATTCAATTCGTGACGGTCGTAAGTAGCAAGTTCATATTCTTCAGTCATTGATAAACAATTTGTTGGACAATACTCAACGCAGTTACCACAAAAAATACAAATTCCGAAATCAATACTGTAATTAAGCAATCGTTTCTTTCGAATATCAGTTTCCAATTTCCAATCAACAACAGGCAGATCTATAGGACATACACGAACACATACTTCACAAGCAATACATTTATCAAATTCAAAATGGATTCGACCGCGGAAACGCTCCGATGTTATTAATTTTTCATAAGGATATTGAATAGTTACAGGGAAACGATTTGCTTGGGATAAGGTAATCATGAAACTTTGACCAATGTACCTTGCAGCTCGTACTGTTTGTTGACCATAATTCATGAACCCAGTTACCATAGGGAACATATCGGGAATATCTATGAATAAATTTTTTCTTTCTCTTGTTTGAGGTAAGCCGTGAATATAGTATCCCCCTTTTTTTGTTTACAGTGAAAGGAGTTGGGAAGAGGTTGTTAATAATAGATTACCGAGAGAAATAGGTAAAAGAAATTTCCAGCCAAGATTTAATAATTGGTCCATTCTTAGTCTAGGTAAAGTCCATCTTGTTGTGATAGAAATGAATAAGAACAAATAAGTTTTAGCTAATGTAATAAAGATACCAATTGTCGTTCCAAAGATTCCATCCGCTTTATTTATTTCAAATAACTCAGGAACAAATATGTACGGAATTGAAAGATTCCAACCGCCCAAGTAAAGAACTGTTACAAATAATGAGGAAACTAATAAATTTAGATAGGAAGCAACGTAAAATAAACCAAATTTGATCCCCGAATATTCGGTTTGATAGCCTGCTACTAATTCTTCTTCTGCTTCTGGTAAATCAAAAGGTAATCTTTCGCATTCTGCTAGGGAAGAAATTAGAAAAACGATAAACCCTATAGGTTGACGCCACAAATTCCACCCCCAAAAACCATATTTTGATTGCGCCCCGACTATATCAACTGTACTTGAACTATTAGATAATCATAGTCGGTGATAACATTACTGTTCCCATCGCTATTACAAAACCGTACATGAGATTTTCACCTCATACGGCTCCTCAGGGCCACAAATAAATGTAAGGACCGGGCAAGTATTCGTTATCTTGATATGGTTATAGCATAGATAGACTCGTGGAAGGTCCCCAATTATACCAATGGAATTCTGTCTGCTATAAGAATAAATCAAAAAGCATTTCTGAATTGATCTCATCCTTCAACCTTTTTGGGGTGAGTAATAACTTAATAAATCCTTCAATAAAATACTCTTTGTAGAAATATCTATTGATATTTCGAGCCATCATTTTATTTTGATTACAAAAAAAAAAAGAATTAGACATTACATTAGTTCATGAATCATGACACAATTTTTCTTTCTATGAAGATAGGAAAGAAATAAGAAAAAAATCGCTTTTCTTTTTATTGTAATTTTATTTATTTTTTTTTTTCTATTTTTTTTGTTCCTCTTCTTCTTTCTGAGAAAAAGGGGGCCTCAAAAAAGTAAAGGATTATTTCGTTCCTGATAGTAATTTCTTTAATTGGGGGATAGGAGCATACTCTGAATCGGAATTGTGGGGAGTACTGCCTGATCATTTCTACCAACTTAAAGCCCCAATTAGTATTCTTTTTATGTTATGCAGACGTATCTTTTTCGTTAATTTACATAATCTCCATTACTAATTCTTTGTGTGTATTTTAGTGTTCCTTATTATCCACCCATTTTTTTTTTTTTTCAATCCCCCGTTCGTTAATATATGTATTGTAATACATTCAAACATATAGTGAAAACTCCATACGGTTGACTTTTGAGCCCGCTTCAAGCTAGGATGACCAATCAACTAATCTTGGGGTAAAGGGCATCTTCCACTTTTGTTTACTTTCACTTAACTCTTGTACATAGGAAATGAGACTCAATCTGCTTTTACTGCGAATTTAGAAGTTGTTTTCTTTCACTCATATATAACTATCTAATTTTTTTATTAACCTAAAGAATAAATAAATGAATAAAAAAAAATGCGGATATCCATTAAATTTCTTTTTTTTCTAGAAGGAAAAGAAAAGCTTATATTTTAGCGAATCGCACGTAGAGATATTGATAAAACACATAAAGTTAATGGTATTTCATAACTAATCGATTGAGCAGCAGCTCGCAGACCACCTAAAAACGAATATTTATTATTTGATCCATATCCTGACATAAGAAGTCCAATAGGAGCAATACTTGAAACGGCAATCCATAAAAAAATACCAATATTGAGATCAGCTAAAACAAGGTGATAACTAAAAGGAATTACTGAATAACTTAGTAGAATTGATATGACTGCTATAGATGGTCCAATACTGAAGAAACGAGTATTTCCTCTAGCTGGAAGAAGATTCTCTTTGAAAAGTAGTTTTGTTCCATCTGCTAAAGCTTGAAGAATTCCGAAAGGGCTGGCGTATTCAGGGCCAATACGTTGTTGTATTCCTGCAGATATTTCTCTTTCTAACCACACAATTACTAGTACACCTATTGTGATTCCTAATACAAGAGTCAAAATAGGGGCAAACACCCGTGTGGTTCCATAGAGCTCTTTTAAGGATTCCAATCGGGAAAAAGAATTAATATCTTGTACTTCTGTTGTATCAACTATCATTTCAACGATCAACTTCTCCCATAATGATATCTATACTACCTAGTATCGTCATAATATCCGCCAATTTCATTCTTTTAACTAACTGAGGAAGAATTTGCAAATTGATAAAACCCGGTGGGCGAATTTTCCATCGCCAAGGAAAACAACTTTGATCTCCTATCAGAAAAATTCCCAATTCTCCTTTTGGGGCTTCGACTCTCACATAAAGTTCTTGTTTCGGTAATTCAAAAGTAGGAGAAGGTTTTTTACTAATGAATCGATCTTCAAAATCATTCCATTCTGGATCGCTTTCTCTAGCAAAGCATCGGATTTCTAAATTCTCATAGGGCCCCCCCGGAATTCCTTCCAAAGCCTGTTGAATAATTTTTACGGATTCTGTCATTTCACCGATTCGGACTAAATAACGAGCTAATGAATCTCCTTCTTTTTGCCACTGGACTTCCCAATCAAATTCGTCGTAACACTCATAATGATCCACTTTACGAAGATCCCATTCTATTCCAGACGCTCGTAGCATTGGTCCTGATAAACCCCAATTTATTGCTTCTTCTCCACCAAAAATGCCTACTCCTTCAACTCGTTCTAAAAAGACAGGGTTTCGTGTAATAAGTTTTTGATATTCAACAACCCCCGTTAAAAAATAATCACAGAAATCCAAACATTTCTCTATCCATCCATGGGGTAAATCGGCCGCTATCCCTCCGATACGAAAATAATTATGCATCATTCTCATACCGGTGGCAGCTTCGAATAGATCATATACTAATTCTCTTTCTCTGAAAATATAGAAGAAGGGGGTCTGTGCACCAATATCTGCCATAAAAGGGCCGAGCCATAACAGATGAGAGGCTATACGACTCAACTCCAACATAATTACTCTGATATAGCTGGCCCTTTTAGGTACTTGAATATTTCCCAACTGTTCTGGTCCATTTACAGTGATTGCTTCTGTGAACATAGTAGCTAAATAATCCCAACGTGTTACATAAGGCAGATATTGTATAATTGTTCGGTTTTCCGCAATTTTTTCCATCCCTCTGTGTAAATAACCCAATATCGGTTCACAGTCAATAACATCTTCGCCATCGAGAGTAACGATGAGACGAAGAACACCATGCATTGATGGGTGGTGAGGTCCCATATTTACTCTCATAAGGTCTTTTCCTGTAGCTAGTATACTCATAGGTTTTTCCTCGATTCATTCTTACATGAATTGTTGAAAACAAAAAGAAGTTATCAAGATTCAAAATCTAATAAATCAAATAATTCAAAATTCTTTTTTCAAATTAACGATTTTTTGACTCCCGGATATTCAACTGACTAATTAATTCTTTATAACGTACTCTATTTTTCTTTGACAAATAAGAAAGTAGCCGTTGGCGTTTTTCCAGAACTTTCCGTAAACCCCTCTGAGATAAATAGTCTTTTCTGTGCAATTCCAAATGGGAAGTAAGTCTTTGTATCTTATTAGTGAAACTTAATACTTGAAATTCAACAGACCCGCTGTTTTCTTTTTTTTTTTCTTGAAAAGTAACTGAGATGAATGAATTTTTTACCATAAAACGAAATCCTCTTTTCCCTTTCTTTTAATATGAAATTTACTGATCAGTAATAATAATGTTAGTCATTTGAATTGAATATACACAATCGTCTTAAAGCCGTTATGAACTTCCGATAAAATCAATCAACAATCAATCCCATTTTCAATTTGATTAGGGATAAAAAAGGATGGTATATTTCTTCAAAAGAGAAAAAGCGAGACCTAAAAAAAAAATTCTGTTAATTCATTTATAGATCTAACCAATCCGTATGTCCTTAAAGTGGTATCCTGTATCATAATGGAATGTAAGACAAGGCATGTGTCCATCTCTTTGTTTTCATATACCGGGTATGGTACGTATGGTACGCGATCGATAAGAAAAACGTACTAGTAACAAATTTGCAATCGTGGATACATATGTATCCTTATCATACTGAAACGACTGCCATTATTGGTATTAAACCAATAGCGATTCATACAAACTAAATCTTCTAATCGATAATTGGGCCAAAGAAAGAACTTTAATTTAATTAGTTTCTTTTTCTCTCTAGCAAGATCTTTGCTTTTATCCAAAACGTGACCCCCTTTTTTTACGTTATTACAAAATACGGAATTTCTCTGAATACCATTTTGATTCTTCCAATTGAAACAAATCAGAGTTCTCAATTCTCTACGACGGTTAGGGAATAAAATATTTTCAGGAACAAGCAAATCATAATTCTTTTTGTCTCTATTTCCAGTCATTCTTTGATGTCTTGCAATGGATTCATAATTTTTTTTTTTATGAACATAGCTTTTTTCTCGGTATCTTTTAGTAATTTGGCGCTTATTCTTATGAACTAATGAAATACCTACGATTTGATATATAAAAAACCGTCCATCGTTTTTTACAGACAGACGAAGCGGTTCGATAATAAATATTCCCCCTTTCACCAATTCTGTAAGAGTGAAATCCTTATGAATCATCAAAATATCCAGACCCATTTCTCCCCCTTGAATAGAGGATATAGCAATTTCTCTTGGATTTATCAGTCGAAGCAGGAGACAATAGATCTTGATATTATTTATTATTCTTTGATTTAAAAAAGAATCCCATCTCAACTGAAAATGCAAATACTTTTTTAGGAAGAAATAAAGTTCTGCTTCTGTGTTGTTCTTGTATTGTTTTTTCGTTCTACGTTTTTTGATGTCTGATCCCGAAGAATTTGCTTCAACATCTTTTTCTTGGTTTGAGAGAACTGACCCAAGACTTACTTGGTTTTGTGCATCTGATCGAGGATTCCCTTGGTCTGGGGGTTCTTTTTCTTCTTTACTTCTATTGTATAATTCAAGAGAGTTTTTTTGATTCGATGATATAAAAAGATCTTCCTTTTTCTTTCGAGTTATTTTTTTATTCCCATTTTCATTTCCATTAAAACCGAAAAGAAGTAATTTGATTGGTATGATCCACGGTTTTTTTTTATATGCATTAAAAAATAGCACTAATTCTCGGAAGAACCAAAGCTCCAGATTTGATATAGGACAACTTAGTATTGCTTCATTCATTCCCATCCAATCAAAAAAGAACTTTTTTTGATTGGATGGTTTAATTTCTTCATCTTCATGAATTGTAAGATAAAAAAGAACTTTCTTATTAATTTCATCAATTATTTGATACTTATCAGCCCTAATCTTAGTATTTGGATTCCTGTTGGTACCAATATCAACCCAGACTTCAATATCAACCTTATTTCTAAGACAAAAATCGAGAATTCTCCAATCAAAATATTTTCTATCCGAAAATTTATCCATATCCATAATATTATCTTCTTCTAGATAATTATTAATAGGGATACCTCCCAACATATCAAATAATTTGCCTTCCCTTATGTTGGAATTAGAAAAGATTTCTTCTTTATTATTTACTTGGAATAATGATTTATGAATATACGAGTCTTTCTTATCTTCATAATCAAGAGATTTATATGATAAAAGATCATATCTATAATGTTTTTTAAAATTATCTTTTTGATTCTGTAATGGATTCGCTTCAAAAAAATTTTGTTTGTCGGAATGAGTTAATCTATTTTTTTCATATGAATCCTTTTTGTTTAAATCTTTCTTTTGAGCCATACTGTGTTGATTGGCTCTATTTCGCCATTTTTGTGGTACTAATATAGGCCATCTTATCCGAGATAAATCGGATTGATATTGATAATGCCCCTTTAACCAGTTTTTCCATTGATTCATTTCAAAATTCCAAAAAGATTCATGTCTTAATTCGTAATGAAATATCCCTTGTTTTTTAAAATAATCTTTTATTTCCTTCTTAAGAAAAAGGGATGTTCCGTCATATTGAAAGACAAATCTTAAATTATAAAAGTGAATAAGTTGGGTTTGTGATAATTTGTAAAATACATATGCTTGTGATTGTGAGAAAAAAGAGAAATCATAAGAAATCTTTGAATTCTTATTACTAACCTTAGAAAGTGATTTTTTTATAGTTGAAATAAAGTGAATTCCATTTTTACTTGTTTTATTAATTCTTTCCTTATTTGTTTCATTATTGTGGATATTTTTCTCAATAATTTGGATTTTTTTTGGTGATTCAAAAAAAAAAATTGCATTGATTCTTGGAATATTGACAATAGCTAGAAAAATTTTTATGTATATCCTTTCAATGAAAAATTTTATAAAAAAATATGATTTACCGATTAATCGAGTATTTCTTTTTTTTAATATTTGCCAAATCTTTTTGGACGCTCCTAATATTTTAGGACGATAACTTGTTTTGTTCGAACTAATATTTATTTCGTAAGTTAGCAGTTTTTTTTTCTTTTCTTTTGTAATTTTTTCTATTTTCTTTTTTATTATGTTTGTTCGATTAGTCAGATCTTTTATTTTTTTTTCGGGCAGTGTTAAATTTGTCCAATCCATAGATCGGATTTGAATGGACGATTCGTGAATCATCTGATTACTCATTATCAAATCTTTTTTATCTTCACCAAATTCATCTATTTCTCGCAATCTAAATAATGGAATTTGGTTTGTTTTTGAAAGTTCTTTTACTCTTCCTTTTCCTTTTAGTAATAGAATTCTTTTGATGACCCATCTTTTTGTTTCTTTTGCGATTTGTTGAAAAATTTTTGTTCTTTCTTTTAAAACTCTTAAAGACTTTGTTTTCAATTGTCTAATTTTTTTTTTTAGTTCTTTGAAAATGGGTTTAAAAAATGAAGGTCTTTTTCGGGGAGGACCAAAAGGCAATTCCGCTTCCATTCCCCAAACTGTTAAAAAACAAAAATCGTTGTTTTTTTGTCCCCCTTTTTTTTTCATTGCATCTTTATGAGGGAATTGTAGCTTAGATTTGTGCCAGGGTTTCAGGCAAAAAGGAAATAGGATCTTTATCTGAATACCCTCTGTTAACCAGTTTTTCGGAAATTCTCGTTCGGATAATTGAACACCATTATGGGTGCATTTTACATACATTTCCCTATTCCAATCCTTTAAATCCTCGGACCATTCGGGAATTTGAAATAATAGCATGCGAGCAATATTTTTAGCTATTATCAGTGAAGGTAATATAATATATTTTCTAAGAATCGATTGAGTTAATAATACAAAACTTCTGAGTACTTGAGCAAAAAAAAATGTATTCCAGATTTCTGCTATGGGTATCTCTGTTTTTTCTTTTCTTTTGTATTTTTCTCTTTTGTCCTCCTCTTTGTTATCAATTTTTTTTTGCTTTTCAATTTTAGAATCAGAAGGTTTTTGGTCTTTTTGTTTCCACATCCAATTTTTAAAAATGACTTTCATCAGTTCGGAAATATCAAAAGAAAAAAAAAAAGGCTTGTCTAGCCTGTCCAAAAAAAGCGGGGAATGCACATTTGCTTGAAACAGTTCCCAAGTAATAGTTTTACGTCTTTGTGCGCGCATGGAGCCTTTGATTAGACCTCGACGAAAATCCGATTGTTGTGAATAATGGGTCAAATTCACTTTCTTTGCTTGCTTAGGACTCTTAGTATATTTGGTATTAATATACGTAGAGGTATTTGGCTTTGGCTGGTTATCAGTAAAAATAACTACATGTTTGAACTTTCTTGAACGAATTGCCCCTGCTACAGTTTCGCCCCTGTTTTTCTTTTTTTGTCCTAAACCGGTAATTGAGTTGTATGACCAGCGAGGAACTTTTTTACTAATTTCTTTTATTCCAATAGAGTTTTTTCTAATTCTTTGGTCGTTGGGATCCGTTATAACTACATTGAATAAAATTTTTAAAATTAGTATTTGATCTTCTGAATCAATTTTTTCTTGTGTGTGTTCTGGAAATAAAGAGCGTACTTTTTTTGTTGAAAATAATTTTATACGAAACCTATCTAGTGTCTGCTCAAATTCGGGATAATTCTTAATAAGAAGAAGACCATGAATTTTATTTATCCAAAACG